ACTTTTAATATAAGAAGTCGAGTAGGTGGATTGGTCCGATTAGAAAAGAAAAAAAAAAAAATGGAATTAAAAATCTTTTCTGGAAATATCCATTTTCCCGGAGAGATGGATAAGATATCCCGACACAGTGCCATCTTGATACCACCCGGAACGGTAAAAAAAAAATGGAAGGAATCGAAAAAAATGAACAATTGGACCTATGTCCAATGGATCGCAACTACCAAGAAAAAGTATTTTGTTTTGGTTCGACCTGTAATTCTATATGAAATACCGGACAGTATCCATTTTGTAAAACTTTTTCCCCAAGATCTGTTCCAGGAAAGGGATAATCTGGAACTTAAAGTTCTCAATTATATTTTTTATGGAAATGGAAAATCCATTCGGGGAATTTCCGACACAAGGATTCAATTAGTTCGGACTTGTTTAGTCTTGAATTGGGATCAAGACAAAAAAAGTTCTTCTATTGAGGAGGCCCTCGCTTCCTTTGTTGAAGTAAGTACAAATGGTTTGATTGAGTATTTCCTAAGAATTGACTTAGTGAAATCTCATACTTCATATATCAGAAAAAGGAATGACTCATCTGGTTTAGGATGTATCTCAGATATTGAATCGGATCGGATCAATATCAATCCATTTTTATCTATTCATTCCAAGGCAAAAATTCAACAATCACGTAGCCAAAATCAAGGAACTATTCGTATGTTGTTGAATAGAAATAAGGAATGCCGATCTTTGATAATTTTGTCATCATCTAATTGTTTTCAAATGAGACCATTCAACAACGTAAAATATCACAAAGGGATAGGGATAAGAAAAGGAATTAATAAATTTAAAAAAGATTCTATAATTCCAATTAAGAATTCGTTAGGCCCTTTAGGAATAGCCCTTCAAATTGCAAATTTTTATTCATTTTACCGTTCAATAACTCATAATCAGATCTCAATAACTAAAAATTTGCAACTTGACAAATTCAAGGAAACTTTTCAAGTAATTAAATATTATTTAATGGACGAAAATGAGAAAATTTTTAAACCCGATCTATACAGTAACATCGTTTTAAATCCATTCCATTTGAATTGGTATTTTCTCCATCATAATTATTGTGAAAAAACGTTTACAATAATTAGTCTTGGACAATTTATTTGTGAAAATATATGCATAGCTCAAACGAAAAATGGACCACACCTAAAACTAAAATCGGGTCAAGTTATAACTGTTCAAATGGATTCTGTAATAATAAGATCAGCTAACCCTTATTTGGCAACTCCAGGAGCAACCATTCATGGCCATTATGGAGAAATCCTTTATGAAGGAGATATATTCGTTACATTTATATATGAAAAATCGAGATCAGGTGATATAACACAAGGTCTTCCAAAAGTGGAACAGATATTAGAAATACGTTCGATTGATTCAATATCGATGAATCTAGAAAAAAGAATTGATGCTTGGAACGAGTGTATAACAAGAATTCTCGGCATTCCTTGGGGATTCTTGATTGGTGCTGAGCTAACTATCGCGCAAAGTCGTATTTCTTTGGTTAATAAAATCCAAAAGGTTTATCGATCCCAGGGAGTACACATCCATAATAGACATATAGAAATTATTGTGCGTCAAATAACATCCAAAGTCTTGGTTTCAGAAGATGGAATGTCTAATGTATTTTTACCTGGCGAACTGATTGGATTATTGCGAGCCGAACGAACGGGGCGTGCCTTGGAAGAAACGATTTGTTACCGAGCTTTATTATTGGGAATAACAAAAACATCTCTGAATACTCAAAGTTTCATATCCGAAGCAAGTTTTCAAGAAACCGCTAGAGTTTTAGCAAAAGCCGCTCTTCGGGGTCGTATCGATTGGTTGAAAGGTCTTAAAGAGAATGTTGTTTTAGGGGGAATGATACCCGTTGGTACCGGATTCAAAAGAATAATGCACCGTTCGCGGTCAAGGCAACATAACAAGATTACCTTGGAAAAAAAAAAGAATTTGTTCGAAGTAGAAATTAGAAATCTTTTGTTCCATCACAAAAAAATTATTTGATTTTTTTCATTTCAAAGAATTTATGTGATACATTAGAAATCTTGGATTTAATGCTTCCTAAAAGCAGATTAGATTCATCCCTTTAAATGCAGTCATTTGATTTGGTAATAAGGTAAGTATAATAAATAGAAAAAATGAATGGCCTGATTATGTATTAATGGCCAATCCTCAATAAAAGAGAAGGTTCCGTCGGAACAATTATTTATTTCTATTTCAGGATACCTGGTTTCTTTTTTTTTTTCAATTTTTTTTTTTTAAAAAAAAAAGTGTGGGGATAAATGACAAAAAGATATTGGAACATAACGTTTGAAGAGATGATGGAAGCAGGAGTTCATTTTGGCCATGATACTAGGAAATGGAATCCTCGAATGGCACCTTATATATCCGCAAAGCGTAAAGGTATTCATATTACAAATCTTACTCGAACTGCTCGTTTTTTATCAGAAGCTTGTGATTTGGTTTTTGATGCGGCAAGCAGAGGAAAACAATTCTTAATTGTTGGTACCAAAAAAAAAGCAGCCGATTCAGTAACACGGGCTGCAATAAGAGCTCGATGTCATTATGTTAATAAAAGATGGCTCGGTGGTATGTTAACGAATTGGTATACTACCGAAACGAGACTTCGTAAGTTCAGGGACTTGAGAACGGAGCAAAAGACGGGGAAACTCAACTGTCTTCCAAAAAGAGATGCCGCTATGTTGAAGAGACAATTATCTCATTTGGAAACATATCTGGGCGGCATAAAATATATGACGGGGTTACCCGATATTGTAATAATCGTTGATCAGCAAGAAGAATATACGGCTCTTCGAGAATGTATCACTTTGGGAATTCCAACGATTTGTTTAATCGATACAAATTGTGACCCAGATCTCGCAGATATTTCGATTCCAGCTAATGATGATGCTATAGCTTCAATCCGATTCATTCTTAACAAATTGGTATTTGCAATTTGTGAGGGTCGTTCTAGCTATATACAAAATTATTGATTAATAATAAGATAAATAAATAAATTTTTAGATTTTTTTTGGGGGGGGGTTCGTAGATTTATGTAATCGGTTATTATACCATTACAAAATTGTGCAAAAAGAAAAAAAAAAGATAAAAAGAACAAACAGAAATATTATGTGATGAGTTGGTATTCAAAATATAAAATGAAAGTAAAAAAGGAAATGGTTGAATCAAAATAATTCCCTTTCAAGTTATATTTTTTTATTTTAGAGGGCAATATGAATGTTCTATTATGTTCCATGAACACATTAAACAGATTATACAATATATCTGCTGTGGAAGTAGGTCAACATTTCTATTGGCAAATAGGGGATTTTCAAGTGCATGCTCAAGTACTTATTACCTCTTGGGTTGTAATTGCTATCTTATTAGTTTCAACCATTCTAGTTGTTCGAAATCCGCAAACTATTCCTACTTCCGGTCAGAATTTCTTTGAATATGTCCTTGAATTCATTCGAGACGTGAGTAAAACTCAGATTGGAGAAGAATATGGTCCGTGGGTTCCATTTATCGGAACTCTGTTTCTATTTATTTTTGTTTCGAATTGGTCAGGGGCTCTTTTGCCTTGGAAAATTATAAAGTTACCTCATGGAGAATTAGCTGCACCCACAAATGATATAAATACTACTGTTGCATTAGCTTTACTTACGTCAGTAGCATATTTCTATGCGGGTATTTCAAAAAAAGGATTGGCTTATTTTGGTAAATATATCCAACCAACTCCAATCCTTTTACCGATTAACATCTTAGAAGATTTCACAAAACCCTTATCGCTTAGTTTTCGACTTTTCGGAAATATATTAGCTGATGAATTAGTAGTTGTTGTTCTTGTTTCGTTAGTACCTTTAGTAGTTCCTATACCTGTTATGTTCCTTGGATTATTTACAAGCGGTATTCAAGCTCTTATTTTTGCTACTTTAGCTGCGGCTTATATAGGTGAATCCATGGAAGGACATCATTGACTAGTTATCGAAATAGTCTTTTTTTTAGTTTAGCCCTTCACAAAGTATATGCGGCTCACGATAATCTACTTAAGGAACATCAATAAAAAAATAGAAAGAAATTTTGAAAAATTTAAATAAGAATCAAAAGGATTATCCACAACCCCCCCCCAAAAAAAAAGATGCAATAAGGATAAGGTATAAATAAAATAAGTATATGATTTAGTGTAAGATAATAATAAAATTTAAAAAATTACCAGGGAATTGTAAAAAAAAATAGGGTAGGGCGAGGGGGTCGAACTAGGTGTATATTTAATCTAATCGCTATAAGACAACTCTTTCTTTTTTGGAGGTTTCAAAGAATGATTCTTGAATCCGATTGAATCTAAGACACAACTAATTGGTTTACGGTATGGAAGAAACACATGTATATGTCATATTAGATATTCACTAGTTATATATGACTATATATCTAAAATTGTCCTGCGACTACTCTAAATTTAGATGGGATTCAAAAAACAAAGCCCTTCCCTTTCATCTGTTGTAATTGTGAATTGAATTATGGAATGACTAAAAAAATGAAATAAAGAAAAAGAAAGAACGAAGGATTTAAAGAAAGGTTCAAAAATTTAAGATAAGAACAAAAATGGTATGTATTTACAAAAAACGACATGGGTAGAAACGAAAAGAAAAATCGAAGTAATTCCGTTTGAAATTTTGAATTACACTTCGACTAGATAAAGATAAATAGGAAGAATGAAATAAGAAATTCAAAATTTCTTGGTTGATTATATTATTAACTATTTTTTTTTTCTTTATTTTATTTGGAATAGGAGAAACTTATCATGAATCCAATTATTTCTGCTGCTTCTGTTATTGCTGCTGGGTTGGCCGTCGGGCTTGCTTCTATTGGACCTGGAGTTGGTCAAGGCACAGCTGCAGGGCAAGCTGTAGAAGGGATTGCGAGACAACCGGAAGCAGAGGACAAAATACGGGGTACTTTATTACTTAGTCTGGCTTTTATGGAAGCTTTAACTATTTATGGGCTGGTTGTAGCATTAGCGCTTTTATTTGCGAATCCTTTTGTTTAATCTTTTTTTAAAAATAGAAAAATAAAAATACATATTCTTTGGACTTTCTTTGCTGCTCTTGTTTTTTTTTTTGAAATCATATTAAGATTTCACTCCTACAATCTTTTCTTCATTCGGACAAGAACACGGGTGGAGGACAGATTTATGGGGTGAGGGATTAACATACTGATTCGCCTTCTTCCTTCCATTTTTTAGTCCAATGAACCTTCCCCCCTTTTTTTATTTAGAAAGTTTTTAGAAAGTGTTGAAAACAACTAGAAATTTTGCAATTGACATAAGAACTAGTATCGAATTCTAATAAGTATCATTCTTATGGGGAATCTTTCAATTGACTAACCAATTCAAAATATAGAATATTTTTATTAAAAAATAGATTCTATATTCTCTAATATTATAATTATAGAATCTTCTTCTTAATTTATATTAATATTCTTACTAATAATTAATATTAATTATTAGTAAGAAATGGAAATTCTATTATTTATTTTTATATAATAATTATATTAATTTATTATTATATTTATTATATAAAAATAAATATAAATATGATACTATTAAATATCATATAAAAAAAACGAATAAAAAATCGAAAAATAGGAATCGTAGAAAGAAAATTAGTCTATCCATAAGAGGAGATGCAATCATATGAAAAATATAACCGATTCTTTTCTTTGCTTGAGTTACTGGCCATCCGCCGGAAGTTTCGGGTTTGATACCGATATTTTAGCAACAAATCTAATAAATCTAAGTGTAGTGCTAGGTGTATTGATTTTTTTTGGAAAGGGAGTGTGTGCGAGTTGTTTATTTCAAAGAATAGATTGGATCCAACCAACTGCACTTTTTTCGTTATAACTAGGAAAATGTGCACGATCCCGCGAATGACTTCTTAATAAATTAAGAAAAAAAAATAGTTAAGAACCATAGCATTTCGTGATTCATTGGTAAATCTACTTTGATTCTCTATCAACCAAGAATTTTGGAACATTACCATGGTTAAAGCTAACTAGTTTGAAGTTTAGACGCAGTGTAGTACTCTTTCTACCACTATGTTAATACGGAAATGGTTTCAAAAAATGCAATTGTTGGAATTTTTTCGATATAGAACACTCATGTCGATAAAATGGCTTGAATTCTCTTTACGATGAAAAATTGGTTAACACCTCCTTTTATACAATGCGGAATCGATGACCTACGTATAAATTAATCAGAATTCTTTGGACTTGAAGAAAAAAAAAACAACTTTGCTGACAATTATTTGTTTGGTCAGAAGAGTCCTCCAAATATTTTGGTCTTGTATTGGTAATCATTTTCAAGATTTTTAGAAATAGAGAAAAGAGGATAGGCTCATTCCATAATAAAGATGGGTCAATTTCCAATAAGGAATTGAGTGTGAGAGCCAAATGAATTGAAAGATTCATGTTTGGTTCGGGAAGAGATCATAGACATTTTGAAATGAATGGAAAGATAATCTACTTTCATTAAGTGATTTATTAGATAATCGAAAACAGAGAATCTTGAGAACTATTCGAAATTCAGAAGAACTGCGGGAAGGGGCCGTTGAACAGCTGGAAAAAGCCCGGGCCCGCTTAAGGAAAGTAGAAACGGAAGCAGATCGGTTTCGAGTGAATGGTTATTCTGAGATAGAACGAGAAAAATTGAATTTAATTAATTCAATTTATACAACTTTGGAACAATTAGAAAATTACAAAAATGAAACCATTCAGTTTGAACAACAAAGGGCGATTCATCAAGTCCAACAGCGGGTGTTACAACAAGCCTTACAGGGAGCTCTGGTAACTCTGAATAATTGCTTAAACAACGAGTTACATTTACGTACCATCGGTGCTAATATTGGTATGTTTGGGGCGATGAAAGAAAAAAATAACTGATTAGTCGTTCTACTATAATATAGAGTATAGGCATTATCTTTTTTTCTTCTAAAAAGAATCAAATTAAGAAATATTCATGGTAACCATTCGTGCAGATGAAATTAGTAAAATAATCCGTGAACGTATTGAGCAATATAACACCGAAGTCAAAATTGTAAATACAGGTACCGTACTTCAAGTAGGCGATGGCATTGCTCGTATTTATGGTCTTGATGAAGTAATGGCAGGTGAATTAGTAGAATTTGAAGAGGGTACTATAGGCATTGCTTTGAATTTGGAATCAAAAAATGTTGGTGTTGTATTAATGGGTGATGGTTTGATGATACAAGAGGGAAGTTCGGTAAAAGCAACAGGAAGAATTGCTCAGATACCAGTAAGTGAAGCTTATTTGGGTCGTGTTATAAATGCCCTGGCTAAACCTATTGACGGTCGAGGAGAAATTTCAGCTTCGGAATCTCGGTTAATCGAATCTCCCGCTCCCGGTATTATTTCGAGACGTTCCGTGTATGAGCCTCTTCAAACGGGACT